GCTATAAAATGTTTAATATTTTAGCATTAGGGCATACTTAAAATTTTCAATCGGGCTTTTCAGGCCAAAATTTGGGGCATATTGTGCGGTGAATTGATGCGATATGCATGTATATATATACAATGCGGATGGCTAACCCATATTTCAACTTGTTAGCTGGCACGTTCTCGAACCTTCCTTGGTTTCGGGGTTTGACAAGGATAACAGGATTTGCTGAGCGAAGGGGGTAAGGGGGTTTGTCGCGCAAAACCAAAAGGGGGAGACATATAAGGATAAGTTGAAGAAGTGATGTATATGTTATGCACTTGAGATAAAAATATGTAATTCTTAAGTTATGTCATTTAATAATTAACTTAGTTTAACTCGGGCAAGAAATAGTTCAACCTTAATAGTTATTTGCGCTTGCACTCTGAAATGCAAAGTGAAAGGAAACCTAAAAAAGAGAACCCTATGCATATAAAAGAACGCCCGGCATGTTGGGTAACGAGGAGTATGTAATTACACCATTAATCAGATGCCAGTATAATTATCCGATAGTGGGATAAATAAAATTATGTACCTGAAATAGGAACCAGATACCAGGAATAGTTCACAGTGTGCGACCCCCACATTTTGTGTCCCTGATTCTATCATTAATAGTATGCCTTATATGGACCGGTTGGTGGTCTCTTACTACATTAATATGTTTAAAATAAATCTTAGCTGGGTAATTCAAGGAAAAATTTGAGTGCCAAGTTTAAGGGATAAATCTATTTCCCAGGTTAAAATAAAATATTTATGAGTTTTAATTATTTGCTTTATGTATATCTTAGACGATAGTACTTGCTTTTAGGTTAAAATAAATGAATGGTGATAATACATATGTATGTACTATTACATTATGTAATATTATACATAATATGTACTAGATCATACATGTTACTATCAGAAGATAGTTTAATTTAGAATTCTGGCTTTGGGAGCCAGGGGTGGGAGTTAAAATCTCCCTTTTCTGGGCGCTAGGGAGGAATTTAACCTCCGATCTTCGGATTACAAGACCGATGCTTTTAGGCTAAGCTACTAGGGCAAGCTCATTTTAGTGCTTTATTCTCCAGTCATCCTGCTAGTGGGACTAGCACTAGGAAGAGTGCAAAGTACAGGATTGATGCGATTTGGCCGATAATAACATATGGGTGTTCTACAGGTATGCCTCCAATTCATGTTAAAATCAGTATGTCTGCCACCAGGGTTCAGAATAAGAATTGAGTAAGTGGGCGGAATGTTAGTCCTCGTTGCTTCGAAGTGTGCAGGATTGGTACCACTATCAGGATGAGAATTGAGAACAGTAATGCAAGGACACCTCCTAATTTGTTAGGAATAGATCGTAGGATGGCGTAGGCAAACAGGAAGTATCACTCTGGTTTAATGTGTGGTGGGGTAACCATCGGGTTGGCTGGCGTAAAATTGTCTGGGTCTCCCAGCAGGTTTGGAGAAAATAGTGCTAGTGATGTTAGTGCTAACAGTATTAGTACGAACCCAAGAAGGTCCTTGTATGAAAAATAGGGGTGGAAGGAGATTTTGTCTGCATCTGAATTTAGGCCGGCCGGATTATTTGATCCGGTTTCGTGCAGGAATAGCAGGTGGAGAAGGGTTGCGGCGGCAATAATGAATGGTAGGAGGAAGTGGAATGCGAAGAATCGGGTTAGTGTTGCGTTATCTACTGAGAATCCCCCTCAGATTCATTGAACTAGAGTATCTCCCATGTATGGAACTGCCGATAGGAGGTTCGTAATTACTGTGGCCCCTCAGAATGATATTTGTCCTCATGGAAGAACATAGCCAACGAAGGCTGTCATTATTGTTAGGAGGAGGAGTACCACCCCAATGTTTCAAGTTTCTTTGTAGAGGTAGGACCCGTAGTATAGGCCTCGGGCAACATGTATATAAATACAAATGAAAAAGAATGATGCTCCATTGGCGTGGAGGTTTCGAATAAGTCAGCCGTAATTTACATCCCGGCAGATGTGGGCCACTGACGAGAATGCGGTTGAGATGTCTGAGGTGTAATGCATGGCTAGAAACAGTCCTGTTAAAATTTGTGTAATTAGACACAGTCCTAGAAGAGACCCAAAGTTTCATCATACTGAAATATTGGACGGGGTTGGTAGGTCAACAAGTGCATCATTAGCGATTTTTATTAGAGGGTGTGTTTTTCGTAGGCTTGCCATTATTGTTCTTGTAGTTGAACTACAACGGTGGTTCTTCAAGTCATTGGTCTCGGTTAAAATCCGAGCAAGAATTATGACCTATTTTATGTTTATGTTATTGGTGGCTTTAATTGTGGGTTTGATTGCCGTTGCTTCAAATCCTACTCCTTATTTTGCTGCTTTGGGTTTAGTGGTAGCGGCGGGAGTCGGGTGTGGGGTTTTGGTTGGGTGCGGAGGGTCTTTCTTGTCTTTAGTTCTTTTTTTAATCTATCTGGGGGGTATGCTGGTAGTATTTGCTTATTCGGCAGCTCTGGCTGCTGAACCTTTCCCAGAAGCTTGAGGGAGTCGTTCTGTTGCCGGATATGTGCTAATTTACTTGTTGGGGGTTATTTTAATGGCCGGGATGTTTTGAGGTGGGTGATACGAGGGTTCCTGGGTTATCATTGATGGGTTGAAGGAGTTTTCTATACTGCGGGGGGATGTTGGTGGAGTGGCAGTTATGTACTCTTTTGGTGGTGGGATGTTGGTTATCTGTGCCTGGGTTTTGCTTTTAACTTTGCTTGTCGTCTTAGAGTTGACTCGCGGTTTAAGCCGTGGCACTCTTCGTGCAGTTTAAATAATTGATAGGAGAATGGCGAGGGTTAGGGTCAATAAAAAAATAGTTAGGTATGTTTTAATTATTCCTCGTTGAATGTCACTTGTAATTTTTGATATTATTATTTGGGTTAAGGCTAGTCCTTTTGGCCCTGAGATTTCAAGTCATGTCTGGTCGAGTTTGGTGGCAATCGTTTGTCCTAGGGTTAGGTTAAGTTTTGGGGGGAGTCGGTGGATTATTGCGGGAAAATATCCCAGCATGTTTGAAAAGTTGTGCAGGGAAATTGTTGGGGTAATTTTAACTTGTTTGTTGGTTATAGCTGTGAGTTCTATGGCTACTAATAGTCCGGTGATTGTGACTAAAAGGGCTGCTATTTTTAGGGCCAGTGGTATTGTTATGATGGGTGTTTTTGAGGGGAGGAAATTGGACGTAATGATAAGTCCTGCAATAATGCTTCCCCAGGCAAGTCGTTTAATAGGATTAATTACTAGCGGGTTGTTTTCATTGATCGGGGATAGTGGGAGAAATCGAGGGGATCCTATAGTAACAAAGAAAATTACTCGGAAGCTGTAGACTGCGGTAAAGGCTGTGGCAATAAGTGTTAGGGTTAAGGCTCAGGCGTTAAGGTGTGAGGTGTTCAGGGCCTCAATAATGGCATCTTTTGAGAAGAAGCCGGCAAGAAATGGGGTTCCTGTAAGTGCGAGGCTGCCAATTGTTAAGTAGGTTGAGGTGGCGGGCATTAGATTGTGAAGTCCCCCCATTTTCCGGATGTCTTGCTCATCGTTGAGGCTGTGGATAATTGATCCTGAACATAGGAACAGTATGGCTTTAAAGAAGGCATGGGTGCAGATGTGAAGGAATGCCAGTTGCGGCTGGTTTAGGCCAATCGTGACTATTATCAGACCAAGTTGACTAGATGTTGAGAAAGCTACAATTTTTTTGATGTCATTCTGAGTTAAGGCACAAGTGGCTGTAAACAGAGTAGTTAGGGCACCTAGGCATAGGCAAATTGTTAGGGCGACCTCATTATTTTCTATAAGGGGGTGAAGACGAATTAGTAGAAAAATTCCGGCTACGACCATGGTGCTGGAGTGAAGTAGGGCGGATACTGGTGTGGGGCCCTCCATGGCAGAGGGGAGCCATGGATGTAGGCCAAATTGGGCCGACTTACCCGTTGCTGCAAGGATAAGTCCTAGCAGTGGGACCGTTATATCAAAATTTTTTGATAGAAAAAAGATTTGTTGAATCTCTCAAGAGTTTAAATTTATTGCGAATCAGGCCATGCTAAGAATTAGTCCGATGTCTCCTACTCGGTTGTAAATTACGGCTTGGAGGGCTGCTGTGTTAGCGTCTGCTCGTCCATATCACCATCCAATTAGTAGGAATGATATAATTCCAACACCTTCCCAGCCAATAAATAATTGAAATATATTGTTGGCAGTAACAAGGGTAATTATTGCTACTAGAAATAGTAGGAGATACTTAAAGAATCGGGCTATGTTGGGGTCAGAGTGTATATATCATAGTGCGAACTCCAAGATGGACCAGGTGACGTATAAAGCAATGGGTGTAAAAATAAGTGAATAGTGGTCGAATTTGAAGCTAATGTTTGTGTCAAATATATGTGTATTTATTCAGTGTCAGTTTGTGGTAATGCTTTCTACTCCTTGATCAAGAAAAATTATAAGTGGTAGCAGGCTAATAAAAAATGCGGTACTAACAGCGGTTTTCACGTGTGTGTTTGCTCACCCTGGGCTCTGTGGTTTAGGGCTGAGTGTTGTTAGTAAAGGGATAATAAGGATTGTAATAACTAAAATAAGTGAGGAGGATATAATTAGTGTTATTGAGTTCATAGCTTCCACTTGGATTTGCACCAAGAGTTTTTGGTTCCTAAGACCAATGGATGAACTGTTATCCTTCAGAAGCGTGAGGAAGCCGCGGATTTTAACCGCGGTGCATAAGGATTAGCAGTACTTACTGATTTCTGTCCTTCCTTGGTGAGTAAGGGGATTTTAACCCCTGTTTTTAGAATCACAATCTAATATTTTAGTTAAATTATACTTACTAATAACATCAACCTCATATAAGCTCTGGTTTTAATACAAGGAGGACTACTGGGATCAGGTGAAGGGCCATTAGTAAATGTTCTCGGGTGTGGAAGGGGGGGAGTTTTATAATGTGGCTTGGTGTTGGGCCTCGTTGAGACATTAAGAACATGTACAGGGAGTAGGCCGCTGTAATTAGAGTGCCCGCTCCGGTTAGTGCAATGGTTCATGGGGATCAGTTGAATAGGGTTGTGATGATTATGAGTTCTCCTATCAGGTTAGGAAGAGGTGGTAGTGCTAAGTTAGCTAGGTTAGCAATAAATCATCAAACTGCTGTTAGGGGGAAGATCATTTGTAGTCCTCGAGCTAAAATTATGGTTCGACTATGGGTTCGTTCGTAGGCTGTGTTAGCTAAGCAAAACAATATTGAGGATACTAGGCCATGGGCAATTATTAGAATAATGGCCCCTGAAAATCCCCATGGGGTTTGAATTAAAATTCCTCCTGCTACAAGCCCTATGTGACTGACGGATGAGTAGGCAATTAGTGATTTAAGGTCTGTCTGTCGTAGACAAATAGATCCTGTTATGATGATTCCTCACAGGGCCAAGATAATAAATGGGTAGACTAGTTCTTTCGAGAGCGGGTCTAGTATAATTATTATTCGTATTATCCCGTATCCTCCAAGCTTCAGAAGCACAGCTGCCAGTACTATGGACCCGGCAACAGGGGCTTCTACGTGTGCTTTGGGAAGCCACAGGTGTACGCCATATAGTGGTATTTTTACTAGAAATGCAATTAAGCAGCCGGCTCATCAGATTTTATGGCCTCAAGAGTCTAATAGAAGTGGCTGAGAATATTGAATTACTAACATGGATAGGGTTCCCGTAGATTGCTGAAGTAAAAGTAGTGCGACTAAAAGTGGCAGGGAGCCAGCAAGTGTATAAAACAAGAAGTATGTACCCGCATTTAACCGTTCAGTCTGGTTCCCTCAACGGGTAATAATAATTAGTGTGGGAATCAGCGTGGCCTCAAATATGATATAAAATATAATGATCTCCGTGGCGCCGAATGCTATGATTAGAAAAGTTTGGAGTGAGGCGAGTAATGTGATGTAGAGGCGTTGTCGGTTGATGGGTTCTGGGTTAATGTGGTTTTGGCTGGCTAGAATTATTAGTGGCAGAAGTCAGCATGTTAATACTAGCAGAGGGGTTGATAGGGGGTCTGTGGCTAAGTAGGTGTTGGACACGGCTCAGCCGGTTTCTGACGTTCATTTTAACCATGTCAGGCTAATGAGAGCAATTGAAAGACTATGGGTAATTGTAGCTGTTCATAGTCATTTTGAAGAGGTCAGTCAGATTGTTGGAAATAGTATAACTGTTGGGATTAGTACTTTTAGCATTGTAGGAGATTAAGGTTTTGTAGGCGATCGGTGCCGTGGGTTCGGGCTGTGGCTACCAGGAGTGCGAGGCCTGTGCTTGCTTCGCAAGCTGAGAAGGCTAGAAGAAGCATGGGGGCGGTTGAGAAGCTTGTAGATTCGAACTGTAATGCCCATAGGGCCAGTGCAATAAATAGTGACAACATCATACCCTCTAGGCACAGAAGTGCAGAGAGCAGGTGGGTGCGGTGAAACGCTAGTCCTATTAGTCCTAGAATGAATGCTGAACTGAAGCTAAAGTGTACTGGTGTCATAAGGGGGTCGTGGACTTAAACCACGATTTTCTGAGCCGAAATCAGAGGTCTTGTTTTGGACTAACTCCCTTATTCTGCTCATTCTAAGCCTCCCTGGGTTCATTCGTAAATTAATCCTAGGGTTAATAAAATAAGAACTGTGGTTGCTCAAAAGAATGTTCCTGTGGGGTTGTGAAGCTGATCTCCTCAGGGGAGGGGAAGAAGTAGGGCAATTTCCAGGTCAAAAAGAAGGAATAGGATGGCAACTAGGAAGAATCGTAGTGAGAAGGGCAGTCGAGCAGATCCTAATGGATCAAACCCGCACTCATACGGCGAGAGTTTCTCTGCATCTGGGTTTATTTGTGGTAGTCAAAATGATACGATTGCTAAAATTGAAGATAGGGCTAATGTAATAATAAGAATGGTTGTAATTAAGTTCATTATCTTTCCCTGGAGTTTAACCAAGACTAAATGATTGGAAGTCACTTGTACTAATTTTGATACTAGAAAGATATGAGCCTCATCAGTAGATGGATACGTAAAGGAATAGTCACACTACGTCGACAAAGTGTCAGTATCAGGCAGCGGCTTCGAAGCCGAAGTGATGTTCAGATGTAAAGTGGTATTGGACTTGGCGAAGGAGGCAAACAGCCAAGAAGGTTGACCCAATAATTACGTGTAGTCCGTGGAAGCCTGTCGCTACGAAGAATGTAGAGCCATATACTCCGTCTGCAATTGTAAAGGGGGCTTCGTAGTACTCCATGGCTTGCAGTGCAGTAAAATATAGTCCTAGTAAAATTGTAAGTGCTAGAGATTGAATAGCTTGTTTTCGCTCCCCTTCTATGATGCTGTGGTGAGCTCATGTTACTGTTACTCCGGATGCCAGTAGGACTGCTGTGTTAAGAAGGGGGACTTCAAATGGGTCAAGTGTGGTAATGCCGGTTGGTGGTCAGCACCCTCCCAGTTCGGGTGTGGGTGCAAGACTTGAGTGGTAGAAAGCTCAAAAAAACCCAAGGAAAAAGAAAACTTCGGAGGTAATGAATAGGATTATTCCATAACGCAGACCTTTTTGTACTGGGGGTGTGTGATGTCCTTGGAATGTCCCTTCCCGAATAATATCACGTCATCATTGAAATATTGTAAGAAGTAGAAGAATAAGTCCAAGGGTTATTAATGTTGTTGAGTGGAAGTGAAACCAGATTGCTAGGCCGGATGTTATTAGTAGAGCACCGACGGCTCCGGTTAGTGGTCATGGGCTAGGATCAACCATATGAAATGCGTGTGCTTGGTGTGCCATTAAACGTTTTCTTGTAGGTACAGGCTTAGTAGTAGGACAAATACATAAGCTTGAATCATTGCAACTGCTACTTCTAGAAGTGTTAGAAGAAAAAGAACAGCGGCGGTTAGGATTGCTACTGTTGGCATTATTGGTAATAATACAAACACGGCTGTGGCGATGAGTTGAATCAGTAGGTGGCCCGCAGTTAAATTAGCCGTAAGTCGTACTCCAAGTGCTAGTGGCCGGATAAATAAGCTAATTGTCTCGATAATAATTAGTACTGGAATTAAGGGAACAGGGGTTCCTTCTGGTAGAAGATGTCCGAGGGCTACTGTTGGTTGATTACGTATTCCAATAATTACTGTGGCAAGCCATAGTGGTACGGCGAGCCCTATGTTTAGTGAGAGTTGTGTGGTAGGTGTAAAGGTGTATGGGAGGAGGCCTAGCATATTAATAGTAATTAGGAATACTATTAAAGAGGCAAATAACAAGGCCCATTTGTGTCCTCCTACGTTAAGGGGTAGAAGGAGTTGGTTGGTAAATCGGTTGATAAACCATGTTTGGAGGGTAATAAGTCGATTGTTTAATCATCGAGATGGAGGAGTTGGAAATAATACTCATGGTAGTGCGATTGCGATAGCAATAAGTGGAATACCTAAAAAGGAAGGGCTTGCAAATTGATCAAAGAAGCTTGTTATCATGGTCAGTCTCAAGGTTCAGTTTTGTGTTTTTCTTCACTCATCGGAGCGGGTTCGTTAGGCGTTGTATGATTTAAGATTTTAGTTGGGATGATTGTAAGAAAGATGATTCATGAAAACACTAGAATGGCAAATCAGGGGTTTGGGTTTAACTGGGGCATTTCACTAGAGGTGGTCGGTAGTCACCAAACTTTGGCTTAAAAGGCCAACGCTTTGTCCAATAATTAGCTTTCTAGTGAGGCGTCTTCTAGTATTAATGAGGATCAGCTTTCGAAGTGTTCTAGTGGGACGGCTTCTACTACGATTGGTATGAAGCTGTGATTGGCGCCACAGATTTCAGAGCATTGTCCATAGAATACTCCTGGGCGTGAGGCAATGAAAGCAGTCTGATTTAGTCGTCCTGGGACTGCGTCTATTTTCACACCTAAGGATGGGACGGCTCAAGAGTGAAGCACATCTTCAGCGGACACTAATACCCGAATGGGTGATTCTATTGGGACCACTATTCGGTGGTCTGTTTCTAACAGCCGGAATTGGCCGGGGGTGAGATCTTGGGTTGGGATTATGTAGGAGTCAAAGCCCAGGTCTTCATAGTCTGTATATTCATAGCTTCAGTATCATTGATGCCCTATGGCTTTAATCGTTAAGTGGGGGTCATTAATTTCGTCTATAAGGTATAGAATTCGAAGGGATGGTAAGGCAATCAGAACTAGGATTACAGCTGGTAAAATAGTTCATACAATTTCGATTTCTTGAGAGTCTAAAATATATTTGTTAGTGAGTTTTGTTGAGACCATTGCAACAATAATATAAAGTACTAGAGTGCTAATTAGAAACACAATTATTAGGGCGTGGTCATGGAAATGTAGAAGTTCTTCTATAACGGGTGATGCCGCGTCTTGGAATCCTAGTTGTGTGGGATGTGCCATTAAGCCTGGGGCTTAAGACATACAGGGATTTAACCTGTAATTTCACCTTGACAAGGTGATGTAATTTGCATTTTACCAATGTCTTTGTGGTAAAGTGACGAAGTGGTTATGTGACTGGCTTGAAACCAGTACATGGGGGTTCAATTCCTCCCTTTCTCGTTAGTTTGATTGAACTCGAACAAATGCTGGCTCTTCAAATGTGTGGTAGGGTGGAGGGCAGCCGTGAAGTCATTCTACGTTTGTTATAGTTAGTTCTACTGAGGAAACTTCTCGTTTAGCGGCGAAGGCTTCTCAGAGGATAAATAGGAACATAATTACTGCAACTAGAGAAATAAGTGACCCAATGGATGACACTGTATTTCATAGGGCATAGGCATCGGGGTAGTCAGAATATCGTCGTGGCATTCCGGCTAGTCCTAGGAAGTGTTGGGGGAAGAATGTTAGGTTTACACCAATAAACATTACACCAAAGTGGATTTTTGTTCAAGTATCATTGAGGGTGTACCCTGAGAATAGGGGGAATCAGTGAACAAAGGCTGCTATAATGGCGAATACGGCACCTATTGATAGTACATAGTGGAAATGTGCAACTACATAGTATGTGTCGTGTAGAACAATATCCAGTGATGAGTTGGCTAATACAATCCCTGTTAGTCCCCCTACTGTAAAAAGGAAAATAAACCCCAGGGCTCATAGCATAGGTGTATCTCATTTGATTGAGCCACCATGCAGTGTGGCGAGTCAGCTAAACACTTTTACACCGGTTGGGATGGCAATGATTATTGTTGCGGATGTGAAGTAGGCACGGGTGTCTACATCTATCCCAACAGTAAACATGTGATGTGCTCACACAATAAAGCCAAGGAGACCAATGGCTATTATAGCTCACACTATTCCTATATAGCCAAATGGCTCTTTTTTACCAGCATAATAGGCTACAACGTGTGAAATAATTCCAAATCCTGGAAGAATAAGAATGTATACTTCTGGGTGGCCGAAGAACCAGAATAGATGTTGGTATAAAATTGGATCACCTCCTCCAGCTGGGTCAAAGAATGTGGTATTGAGGTTACGGTCTGTTAGTAGTATCGTAATTCCGGCAGCCAGGACTGGGAGTGAAAGAAGGAGAAGTACGGCTGTTACAAGTACAGCTCATACGAATAAAGGTGTTTGATATTGGGAGATGGCTGGGGGTTTTATATTAATCGTAGTAGTAATAAAGTTAATTGCCCCTAAAATTGATGAGACACCCGCCAAATGAAGTGAAAAAATCGTGAGGTCTACGGATGCTCCTGCGTGGGCAAGATTCCCTGCAAGTGGGGGATAAACTGTTCATCCTGTTCCAGCCCCGGCCTCAACACCAGAAGAGGCTAGTAGAAGGAGGAATGAGGGAGGAAGAAGCCAGAAGCTCATATTATTCATTCGTGGGAATGCCATATCAGGTGCCCCAATCATTAGTGGTACAAGTCAGTTTCCAAACCCTCCAATAAGAATTGGTATTACTATAAAGAAAATTATTACGAAGGCGTGGGCGGTAACGATAACATTATAAATTTGATCATCTCCTAGGAGTGATCCGGGTTGGCTTAGTTCGGCTCGAATGAGAAGGCTTAAAGCAGTTCCCACTATGTCGGCCCAGGCACCAAATACAAGATAAAGGGTACCAATGTCTTTGTGGTTTGTAGAAAAAAATCAGCGCGTAATTGCCACAGGTAGGGTAGCCGAGCGTTTAGGCGGTGGGTTGTAGCCCCGAAGACAGAGGTTTAAGTCCTCTCCCTATCACAGCCCCGTGGTGAAGAAACATGTTGGATTGCAAATCCAGAGACGTAGAGTAATACTCTGCCGGGGCTTTTCCCGCCTTTCTAATTAACGGCGGGAAAAGTAGATGGATGCTCGCTGGTTTGAGCGCTTAGCTGTTAACTAAGAGTTTGTAGGATCGAGGCCTTCCCATCTAGTAAGGTCTTAGTTTAATAAAAACATTTGATTTGCAATCAGAAAATGCAAGATAGACTCTTGTAGGTCTTATCCAGGGACTAGAAGATTTTCACTTCTGCTTAGAGCTTTGAAGGCTCTTGGTCTAGGTGCTATCCTAAGTCCCTTAGGTGGCCAGTATTAGAACAGCCGGGGTCATAGGCAAAAGACCCAGTGCGATTGTGGTTGAAATGGTTAGAGGCAAAGAAGTTTGGGTTGTTTGTATTCGCCAAGGGGTGGTTGAGTTTGTTGTGTTAGGGGAGATTGTAAGTGTTATTGCGTAGCAAAGTCGCAGGTAAAAGTACAGGCTAAGTAGGGCGGCAAGGGCTATAATTGTGGCGGTGATTGGAAGGCCCTGTTTTGCTAGTTCCTGAAGAATTAGTCATTTTGGCATGAAGCCCGTTAGGGGTGGCAATCCTCCCAACGACAGCAGCACAAGGGCAGTTGTTGCTGTCAGGATTGGGCCGTTTGATCAGGTCATTGCCAGGGTATTAATTTTCGTGGCAGAGGAAGTTTTTAGGGTGAGGAATGCTGCAGAGGTCATAAAAACATAGGTTCCAAGCGCGAGGAGGGTTAGCTGAGGGGCATATTGCAGAACAATAATTATTCAGCCTATGTGGGCAATAGAGGAATAGGCCAAGATTTTTCGGAGTTGGGTTTGGTTTAGTCCGCCTCACCCTCCGGCAAGCGTTGATAAAAGTCCTAGGGAGGTCAGTAAAAGTGGGTCAATAGCTTGGGCTACTTGGACAATCAGGGCTAGGGGGGCTAGTTTTTGTCAGGTTGATAAAATAAGTCCTGTCAACAGATCTAGTCCTTGTAGTACTTCTGGCATTCAGAAGTGTATAGGTGCTAGTCCAATCTTGAGCGCTAAGGCAATAATAATTATTGCGCTAGAGAGGGGGTTTGATATATTATTTATATCTCACTCTCCTGTAATTCAGGCATTCGTTGTGCTTGCAAACAAAATTATAGCTGCTGCAGTCGCTTGGGTTAAGAAGTATTTTGTAGTGGCTTCCACCGCTCGGGGGTGGTGATGCTGCGCTATTAGTGGCACAATTGCTAGAGTATTAATTTCTAGTCCTATTCAAGCTAACAGTCAGTGGGAGCTAGCAAAAGTTAGGGTGGTACCCAGTCCTAGGCTAGACAGCAGGGTTACAAGTACGTAGGGATTCATTGATGGAGGAGGGACTTTAACCGTCATGTCCGAGGTATGGGCCCGAAAGCTTAACTAGCTGACCCCATCTTAGAAAGTGGTGTAGTGGAAGCACTAAGAGTTTTGATCTCTTGGGCATGGGTTCAACCCCCTTCTTTCTAAGAACTGAGGGGATTTTAACCCCTATAGGTCACTCTATCAAAGTGATCCCTGGGCGTTCGGGCACAGTTCCTAAACTACAGTTGTGGAGGGAGGCCTGCAAGTGCAATTGGTAGTGCGACGTGTCATAGTACAAGCGCCAGTGTTAGTGGTAGGAAGTTTTTTCATACTAGGTGTATGAGCTGGTCATATCGAAATCGTGGGTATGAAGCTCGCACTCATAGGAATATAACAGATAAAAGTGCAGCCTTAACTATAAGGCTAACTGTTGTTAGCTCGGGCATGTTCGGGAAGTGGGAAGACCCTAAAAATAGGACGGCCGAAAGGGTGTTTATTATGAGAATATTGGCGTATTCGGCAAGAAAAAACAGGGCAAATGGTCCACCTGCATATTCTACGTTGAAGCCCGAGACTAGTTCTGATTCCCCCTCCGTTAGGTCGAAGGGTGCTCGGTTTGTCTCAGCCAGAGTTGAGATGTACCATATTGCTGCTAAAGGTCATGCTGGGGCCAGAAGCCAGACACTTTCCTGTGCAGTATTAAAGGTTTGTAGGGTATATCCGCCTGAAAAAATAATGACCGAGAGAAGAATTAGTCCTAGGCTTACTTCATATGAAATTGTTTGTGCTACCGCCCGTAGGGCTCCAATTAATGCGTATTTTGAATTGGATGCTCATCCTGACCCTAAAATAGAATATACTGCCAGGCTTGATAGGGCTAAAATAAATAGGACTCCGAGGTTTAGGTCAATAATTGGGTAAGGCATTGGTATGGGGGCTCATAGTGTTATGGCTAGGGTTAGTGCAAGGATAGGGGTGGCCAAAAATAGGAAGGGGGATGATGTAGAGGGCCGAACGGGTTCCTTAATAAATAGCTTTAGTCCGTCGGCGATGGGTTGTAGCAGTCCATAAGGCCCAACTACGTTGGGGCCTTTTCGTAGCTGCATATACCCTAGAACCTTTCGTTCAAGCAAGGTAAGAAAGGCTACTGCCAGCAGGACTGGTACAATGTAGGCTAGGGGATTAATTAAGTGATTTATTAAAGTGTTTAGCATAAACTGGGAAGAGGATTTGAACCTCTGGTATAAAGGGCTTAGGCCTTTCGCAATTTACCATGCTCTGCCACCCCAGTATGCCCTTATTTTGGGCGGCAGGGGTTTTGGCCCTCCCTTTACTTAATTTATTTGTTTTCATCAATTAGGGGTGGGGCGTGCTTTAAGTATGGGCCCCTCTTTTCCGATCCTTTCGTACTAGGAAAAGTAGCGTTACAGATAGAAACTGACCTGGATTGCTCCGGTCTGAACTCAGATCAGGAGGGAACTTAATCGTTGAACAAACGAACCCTTAATAGCGGCTGCACCATTAGGATGTCCTGATCCAACATCGAGGTCGTAAACCCCCTCGTCGATATGGACTCTGGGAGAGGATTGCGCTGTTATCCCTAGGGTAACTTGGTTCGTTGATCGACTTGCAGGTCGGATCATTATTGGTCAGATGTTCTGTGGCTTAGAGATGTCTCTCTTGGTTTTAGGGGTTTGCCCCGTTCCACTCGGAGGCTGGTTTTTCCTCCGCGGTCGCCCCAACCGAAGGTAAAATCTTATGTTCCACTAAGTTTTTGCTTTTTATCAAGTTGTTTGACGTGGATAAGCTTTGTACCTTAAGCTCCAAAGGGTCTTCTCGTCTTGTATTATTATACCCGCTTCTGCACGGATAGATCAATTTCACTGACTGGAAGGGGGAGACAGTTAAGCCCTCGTTTAGCCATTCATACAGGTCTCTATTTAAAAGACAAGTGATTGCGCTACCTTTGCACGGTCAAAATACCGCGGCCGTTGAACCCGTAGTCACTGGGCAGGCTGGACCTCCTATACTTAATTGTTGCAGGAGGCGATGTTTTTGGTAAACAGGCGAGGCTTGCGTTTGCCGAGTTCCTTCCCTTTCTTTTAGTCTTTCCTTTATAAATAGCACTCCAGTGTGGGGTTAACGATTAGATTGGTTGTGGGTTTTTCTTGGTTTTTGTGTTATTCACAATACTCTCTTGGGTTGGGTTCGTTATTTTCCAGCGGCTTGTCCGATCTGGTTTACACTTGTGCTTGGAGAAGAACAGGTCTTCTTGTTACTCATTTTAGCATAATTTCTTCCATGTGGGCATGGGATAGCCTGATACTTTTAGGGAAATAAGATTTTTTATCGGTATAATAAACTTCACTCTGTCTGAGCTTTAACGCTTTCTGTTCAGATGGCTGCTTTTAGGCCCACTAAAATAGTTTGTTTTAATCATTTTGATCTTTATTCTCCTGTTAAGGTTGTGTCCTTTGTTAGAGGGGCTGTACCCCCTCCAACTAACTCTCGTACGTTTCCCTCAAGTTACCTTAAACTATGGTGTTTTGGTTTGGGGCATACGGGGCTGAACTTCTATCCACTTCTCAGGCAACCAGCTATCACCAGGTTCGGTAGGTCTGTCACTTCTACCCGGAGCTCTTCCCACTCTTTTGCCACAGAGACGGGTTAGCCCTAATTTATATAGGCTGTCTCGGGGTAGCTCACCTGGTTTCGGGGTTTCAAACTAAAGGTCTCTTTGCTTGGGTGTACTGGCTAAATCATGATGCAAAAGGTACAAGGTTTAATCTTTGTTTTTTAGTGCTTATATAGGTTATTTCATTTCTCTTTCAGCTTTCCCTTGCGGTACTTTTTCTATTGCTTATGTATAGAACCTTTTCTGTCTCCCATACTCAGGTAAAAAAATGGTTTAATTTTTAGGGGTGGGTCCTGTCTTTTTAAAGATATTGTTTGGTTAAAATTAGTGATTAAGCTAGCTGTTTGGCTCAGGGTGATCCAATTTGCATGGATGTCTTCTCGGTGTAAGTGAGGTGCTTAACTAACTCAGCCACACCCTGGGTTAATCCAAGTGCACCTTCCGGTACACTTACCATGTTACGACTTGCCTCCCCTTGTCAGTGCTTTAGTGTTATATATCTTAAATGCGTGTTGACAGGGGAGAGTGACGGGCGGTGTGTACGCGCCTTAGAGCCGGGTTCAAAAGGACACTCTGCTTCCTTTTTACTACTAAATCCTCCTTCAAGCACTATTTCATGTTGCGTGTTCGTAGTGTTCTGTGATAGAAAATGTAGCCCATTTCTTCCCGCTTCGTACGCTACACCTCGACCTGACGTTCTGGGTTGTGCCCATTTTGCTTACTTTTATTGCCTTCACAGGGTAAGCTGGCGACGGCGGTATATAGGCTGGGATGGCTAGAAGTGGTGAGGTTTAACGGGGGTTATCGGTTCTAGAACAGGCTCCTCTAGGGGGGTCTAAGGCACCGTCAGGTCCTTTGGGTTTCAAGCTAATGCTCGTAGTACCCTGGCGAACGTCTAATTGTAGGTTGACGTCTAGGTTTATGGCTGAGCATAGTGGGGTATCTAATCCCAGTTTGTTTCTCAGCTTTCGTGGGGTCAGGTGGGTCTTATTAAAGCTACTTTCGTGGGGTTGGACTTCGGACACCTAGAAGCGTATGACGGCCAAAGGGCCATTTGGCTTTATTAATGTTTTATCCTTAACCACCCTTTACGCCGTAATAATATCAACTAGGGCCTCTCGTTTAACCGCGGTGGCTGGCACGAGTTTTACCGGCCCTCATTAACCCTGACTGAGTCAAGTTTTCACTTATGGCTTAATGTTTATCACTGCTGAATTCCCTTGGGGGTGTGGCTTGGCTAGGCGTTTTGGGCTAAAATTTGTGCCTGATGCCCGCTCCTTGTCCCCGGGTGGGGGATTGAGGGCATACTCACGGGACTGCGGAGACTTGCATGTGTAAGTTGGGTTAAAGCTGATAGTAAGGTCAGGACCAAGCCTTTGCGCATGCGGAGCTTATTAGGGCCCATCTTAACATCATCAGTGTTATGCTTTATATTAAGCTACGCTAGC